AGATTCACCTTCTGAAACAAGAAGTTCTGGTCCTGGAGGTATAATATCAATCACTTCATGTCCATCCGACGCATCCACTATATTTATTTCGTATCCCCCTTTTTCTTTTCGTATGATTTTTTTGACTATACCAGCTACTGTAGCATTATAAACATTATTATTACTCTTGCTCCCGTCAAGATAAATCTGACCCCTTCCCCTGTTCCCGCCTACGTATATAGGATATTTTAAGAAATGAATATCTCTCTTAGTAGCGGGATCCGGGGAAAGAATAGGAAAGGTTATTTCATTATATTTCTGACCAGGAACAGGACCTACCACAAGAATATTTTTTTTTGTAGGGCGATAGTTTTGAAAAGACAGATTACCTATCTTTTCTTTAATCTCAGGCGAAATACGATCAGGAGGAGCCAATTCAAAACCCTCCGGTAAAATAAGAACAGCCCCCACATTCAAAGCCCCTTTTTTACCATTAGCAAGAACTTGTTTCACTTGCATATCATAAGGAATTCGAACAACTGCTTCAAATACAGTATCAGGAAGTACCGTTTGTGGAACCTCAATATCCACGGGCTTATTAGCTAAATGGCAATTGGCACATACAATACGCCCAGTTGCTTCTCGTGGATTTTCATAACCCTGCTGTGCAAAAATGGGATATGCATTTGAAATGGGTGCTCGAGTTATTATATATATCATAATCGATATGGAAATAGATCGAGTAATCTCTTCCTTTATCCAAGAAAAAGCATTTCTAGTTTGCATGGTCTAATCATTGATCCTGAAAATTTCTACAATAAGATTAGGTAGGTCACCGGCATAGTTCCCTATCGATGATTCTGCTATTTACTAAAATTAGTTTCCTGGAAATCCCTTGATGGGGAGTCAAAAGAAGGAAAAAAGTCAATTTTTTTATAATGTTTAGCTTTTATACAAAAAAAATAACAAATTTTAATTAAAATTGAATCAATGAATCGCTTTTTCAGTCAGTCATTCATTGAATGATAAATCACTACAAGTGACGGAGATACTCGATTTAAATAACGGAAAATCCAATATTTGAAAATTGTATCTAAAATGACTGGAAAAGTCGAAACAAGACCAGATAAAATTTGATCATTCTGAGCAAATCCAAAATCTTTATAGACAGAACCAATCATTAGTTCCCAACCATGGGTCGAATGGAATCCTATGCATAAATCAGTTAATAGAAGAATAGAAAAAGCTTTTATTGTATCACTTAAGTTATATAGAAATTCTTGAACCCAAGAGTTAAGAATAAAAAGTTCTTGATTACCTAGAATAGAATAAGCACTTAGGATAAAGAAACAGATTATATTTGTCGATAAGTGTAAAATCGTATGGATACGATCTTCGTTGTACGTTTTGATTAATTGGATTGTTTCTTTGTAGATTCCAGTACGAAGGTTTTGTAGACGTGTTTCCGAATATTCCTTTAGCATTTCATCCAAGAAGAATAGTTCCTTAAATTCTATGAATTTTTTTAGAATACTCTTTTCTTGAATATCATTTAAGAAAATTTCGGATTGCCTAGTATTCCACCAATTAGTAAACAAAGATTCCAGACTTTTCTTAAATGTGAAAGAGATACACCAGGGCAAAAAGACTATAGATGTCAGATATAGAAGAGGAATGAATGCTTTCTTTTTTTCCATTTTTCGTCTTTAATGAACTCAACTTCACCTCATTCGTTCTATATAATAATAATCTTTCTATCAAGCATAAGTTCTATTACAAGTCATAGAGCCTATATATAAATCTATAATCTATTCCCGCGTTTTTTATTTGCAATTCGGGAGTTTTATTTTAGTCCTTGCCTTGTTGAATTTAGAAAGAATACATAAATCGAATAAGAAATCGAAGCAATCCACTGTCAAGTCGAATGAAGAAAAATAAATATTGTTTCAAAAGATATCAATTACTAAGCTAAGATTCGAAGCAATTACTCCTTTTGAGGAATACACAAAAGAGCACTTCGGGTAATGAATATTATAGTCGAATTTCGAAACCAAAGAACGTCCCATCTATAAATATTTCAATCGGTAAACGCAAAAAATAGGAAAATTCCGCAGCTTTTTGTGCAATTTTTAATGGAGTCCAATCTTTATCAATACAAAAGTGGTACACCAAAGAATATGGCTAATTCTGCAGCTTTGTGTGCAATTTCTGGTGAAGTCAAATTATCTTCAATACGAGTCAAGGGAATAAATCCCTGTTCTACGGTTTCCATATAAACGATATTATAATAAGTAATGATATCAGTAAAAATATCTTTTTTTTTAGCTGCTGTCATTATTCTGATAGACTGAATCTCTTTCATAGGTACTCGGAGAATAATACGACGATTTTTTCCAGGAAATCCCCAACGAAAAAAACGTACTTCTTTCTCTTTTTTATCGAAGATATCATAACCACCACCCACATCCCACAAAATTGTGCACCACAAATAAGAACTAATAAAGAGACCCGCGATTCCATAGAAAGACATCGTGGCCCCTTGTGGAATAAATGGAAAATGAATATAGTCCGTAATAAATGGAAAATCACTAATTTCCTCAGACAAAAATATCAAATTCATACCAAGATAACTGGAAATTCCAACCAATAACAATCCTAATGAGCCAAAAAAAACGATAAAGGCCCAGAAGAAATTGCCTATTCTTCTAGACTCCGTTACAAAGTCTACCCATATATGTTCTGATCGCAAGGTTGCATTCATTTTATATTAAATCTCCAATTTGCATTTTTTTTATAATGATTTCTATTTTATTATTATAATTGGGGAAAAAATAAAAAATGAACTAAAATAAATATCTTTTATCTCTCTTTTGATTATATAAATAATCAAAAGAGAGATAAAAGATATAAAGATGGATCTTTTTTTTTCAAGCCCCATTTTTTGCTCTTTTTGTTTATGCGATATAACATAAACATAGTAATTCTATTTTTTCAATTGGGGAGAGATGGCTGAGTGGACTAAAGCGTCGGATTGCTAATCCGTTGTACAAATTTTTGTACCGAGGGTTCGAATCCCTCTCTTTCCGTTTCCGTTGATGATTTAGTATTTCTTTTTTGAACCTTTGGAATTTCTTTCTTTTCTTTGTTTGATTTTTTTATTTACTAGTTAAAGATGTAAAATAGATAAAATCCTAAAAAAAAATTCAAAATCCAGCACAAGCAAGGAAAACACAGAATCAATTTTTTTTATTCTTCACGTCCTGGATTACGTCCTGGATCGTTAGATAGGAATCCGAAGATGAAAAGAGAAACGAAGAATATCACTACCGTGTAAACAAATAGTTTTAGAGTAAGCATTAGAAAATCTCCAAGATAATTAAAAAAAACGACAAAGAAAGAGAATAGATTCTCTTATTATATATATATATTTTGTTTCCTTTAATATTAAGTTAAATTTAGAAAATAGAAGAAATGATTTCGAGGAAATAAAATATAAAAAAATTTTGGAAATGGATTTGATTTGTAGTAAGAGTCGAGTCTTTTCTTACCATTATTAATAATTACTATTACAAAAAATCTTCTTTCATATCCGCAATCTAGGTATTATATTGGTGGTGGGCTCAAATTGAATTTAATAATAGGATTTATCAATGGAAAAAACGTAGATGATAAGATGATCCGGATTTTTTTTGTGTATATCAAAAAATTTCAATATTCGAATCGAGAATTCACACTGTAAGACTTATCTGATCTTATAAATTGCTAAAATGTTCGAATTTTTGTTTTCAAATAAATTATGAATGAATTCTTTTAGGACATTATTCAAATTATAGATCTCATCGAAAACTTACAGCAGCTTGCCAAACAAAAGCTAAGAGAAAAAAGAGTACGGGTATTACTGGCATAATATCTACAATTGGATTCAAAAAAGCGTAGGCTTCAGGCAATTTCGCCGAGAAAAAACTACTTGAATAAAGGACAGAGTGAATACAAATACAGACCAAACTAAAGATGTTAAGCATAACAAAAATTTTGTTCTTCTTTAATAAAATAAATTGAATTTTTGCTTTTTTTGAATTAGAATTTTTTTTGTATTATGTAATGTATATATATGTATATCTTTTATTATTACATATGTACATATATTATAATATATATTATTATAATACTATACTAATATAAATTCATGAGTAAAACTAAAAATAATGAATCAAATAAGATCAGACCCCTAAAATCTTTCTTTGAGTTGAACTTATCCAATTCAAAATCTTTTTCATTCTGGATTTCATTCTGAAATCAAAAATAGAAGAAATCATATTTTCATACAATATCTTAATTGAATTCTATGTAATGATCAATAAATTGAGTTTTTATTCTATATTTAATCTATATTTAAGCATATCAAAATCCTAGCAACAATTTATTCTATAGAAATTTTTGAACTGGAATTGACGAACAACCAATACCAATAATAGTGTTTATTATATTAGTATCAAATCAAAAATGGGGCGTGGCCAAGCGGTAAGGCAACGGGTTTTGGTCCCGCTATTCGGAGGTTCGAATCCTTCCGTCCCAGAACATATCCAGCCGTGATGTATATCATATTTGAATACAAATTGTATATTAGAATAAGGATTACTCCCTCCTTTTTTAATTATTCGTCTCTAATTAAACTCGACTTGCTTTTAAATCCACATCTTCAAAAGCAAGTCGAGTTTTTTTATTGTAATCATTGTGGTATGGATAACTAATTATATATAATTATATTATTCCTATTTATTTCTATTTTTTTTTTTGAATAAATTCTCATTTTTTGTATTTTACAAACTATCAAAATAGAGTAGAAAATTTATTCATATAATATCGAGTTAATTTGAATTTTTGTTTATTTCTTTACTTTAGAAACTTTAGGAAATTTTTCAGTTATATAGAAGAAAAACCTAGAAGTAAAAAGAATAGATTATTACGTGTCGATTGAATCAATGACTATTCACGATTTCATAATTGAATCAATTACATACTATATCCAAGCTAAAGGAATGTTATGGTAAAACTTCGTTTGAAACGATGTGGTAAAAAGCAACGTGCGACTTGAAAGACATGATTCGATTGGGTGTGGATTCTTACATCCGCCATTTTTTTTCTAGTATATAGAAATCGAGATGCTCTTGAATCGACATCATTTGTTCCGCTCCACTCGAACTTAGTGTTTTTGGGAAGGGAGAAAGATTGATGATGTAAATATTACATGATGGAGCTCGAGTTGATTCATTTCTCAGGGGCAAGTATCTAAGGTTAGTGAAAATTAATAAGTTAGAACAACTTCGTAAGTATCTTTTCGATAGAGAAATAGAAAGGATCCAATTCGAGCAAGGTTAAAAAAAGAAAATTTGTTAGAATTGGTAAAACTATTTCGATCAAAAGTGTATCCGCGGGAATCAACTTTCTATTTGTATGATTCTTTCAGAGAAAGAAAAAAAATGGTATGTTGCTGCCATTTTTAAAACGATTAAGGATTCCCGAAGTAATGTCTAAACCCAATGATTCAAGGAAAAACTAAAAGATCCTGGAACAAGTAAATACCATTTTTCAAATTGTCTTATCAATTCTATTAGAAAAAAATTCTAAAGAAGCACAGGCAAGAAAGGGGGGTAGAGACCGCTCAATAAATGAAATACCTGAAATACCTAAAGGCTTTGTTTTCTTTTGAGTTATTTGAGAATTATACAATTTGAGTTATGGAGTTGCAAATAAGAGGAATTATTTTTTTTTTTTTCAGAAAGAAAATAACAAAAAAATACTTAAACCACAGTTTAATTGATTTGATGATTTTATTGATTTATTTGACATCAGAATTTTATACATAGATATAATTTTGAATTTTTTCGAGCCGTACGAGGATAAAACTTCTTATACGTTTCTAGGGGGGGGGTGCATTGTTCATCTATGTCTATCCCAATGAGCCGTTTATCGAATCGTTGCAATTGATGTTCGATCCCGAAGAGAGGGAAGAGATCTTCGGAGAGTGGGTTTTTATGATCCAATAAAGAATCAAACCCATTTAAATATTCCTCTTATTCTATATCTTCTTGAAAAAGGCGCTCAACCTACAGGAACTGTTCAGGATATTTCAAAAAAAGCAGGTGTTTTTATGGAACTTAGCCCTAATCAACAAATGAAATTCAATTAATGAAATAAAAAAAAAAAGAGGGTGTGGATAACTTGTATATAGATTTATAGAACTCTTTTCTCTTTTATCCCCCCCAGCTCTCTTGTTCTATTCATACCTAATTTTGGATTTCTTATTGTTTGCATAGAATGTTGTTTTCTATAGCCAAAAAAAAAAAATGAACTTTTATCGATTTTCAAAAAATGAAAATAAAATAAAGATAGGAAAAAGCAAATGAATAATCACTAAATGAAGTCATTGGGTCTATAAATATATGACCCCCAATGAAATGATTTTTTTTTTTTATTTTATTTATTATCATTTTTTTTTTAGAATATTTCAAATATTATGTTATAATTTTTATAATTAGATAGAGAATTGAAAAAAATTTTATAATTAGATAGAGAATTAAAAAAAAAAATGAAATCCAGCACATATAGTGATATATATAGTGAAATAATACTCCCGGTTCTCACAAAAAAAAATTTTTTTTAATACCCACTCGCTCATTATTATTATCAGTTACTAATCCTAGTAATTGGAATTATATATATATTTAATAGTAAATAAATAAGATAGAATATTCAAATATAGAATATTTATATATAGAACATTTATATGATTTTTTATCGAATGACTATTCATCTATTGTATTTTCATGTAAATAGAGGAAAAAACTCTATGGAAAAATGGTGGTTCAATTCTATGTTGTTTAATAGGGAGTTAGAATACAGGTGTGGTTTAAATAAATCAATGGATAGTTTTGGTCCTATTGAAAATACCAGTGTCAGTGAAGACCCCAAAATTGTAACCGATATGGATAAAAAAACTTATAGTTGGAATGATAGTGACAATTCTAGTTACAATTCTTTTAATTATTTTGTAGATGTCAGGAACATCCGGAATTTCCTATCTGATAAAACTTTTTTAGTTAGAGATAATAAGAGGAACAGTTATTCCATATATTTGGATATTGAAAATAAAATTTTTGAGATTCAAAATGATCATTCTTTTCTAAATGAATCAGAAAGTTTTTTTTCTAGTTATAACAATTCTAGCTATCTGAATAATGTCTTTCAGAGTGATGATGATCATTATATGTATGATGCTAAATTTAGTTGGAATAATAACATTAATAATTGCATTGATAGTTATCTTCATTCTCAAATATGTATTGATAACTACGTTTTAGGTGATAGTGACAAATTCAATGATAGTTATTTTTATAGTTACATTTATGGTAAGAGCAAAAATAGTACTGAAAGCGAGAATTATAGTTCTAGTATAATAACTAGCATGAATGATACAAATGATAGTGATTCCACTCGAATAGAAAGTTCTAATAATCTCGATGAAACTCAAAAATACAAGCATTTGTGGATTGAATGCGAAAATTGTTATGGATTAAATTATAAAAAATTTTTTAAATCAAAAATGAATATTTGTGAACACTGTGGATATAATTTGAAAATGAGCAGTTCAGATAGAATCGAACTTTCGATTGATCCAGGTACTTGGAATCCTATGGATGAAGACATGGTCTCTCTGGATCCCATTGAATTTAATTCAGAAGAGGAACCTTATAAAGATCGTATTGATTCTTATCAAAGAAAAACAGGATTAACTGAGGCTGTTCAAACAGGCACAGGTCAATTAAATGGTATTCCTGTAGCAATTGGGATTATGGATTTTCAGTTTATGGGGGGTAGTATGGGATCCGTAGTAGGTGAGAAAATCACCCGTTTGGTCGAATATGCTACCAATAAACTTTTACCTCTTATTCTAGTATGTGCGTCCGGAGGAGCACGTATGCAAGAAGGAAGTTTGAGCTTGATGCAGATGGCTAAAATCTCTTCTGTTTTATATAATTATCAAACAAATAAAAAGTTATTCTATGTATCGATCCTTACATCTCCTACTACTGGTGGGGTGACAGCTAGTTTTGGCATGTTGGGGGATGTTATTATTGCCGAACCTAATGCTTACATTGCATTTGCGGGTAAAAGAGTAATTGAACAAACATTGAATAAGGCAGTACCCGAAGGTTCACAAGCGGCTGAATATTTATTCCATAAAGGCTTATTTGATTCAATCGTACCGCGTAATCCTTTAAAGGGAGTTCTGAGTGAGTTATTTCAGCTCCATGCTTTCTTTTCTTTGACTCAAAGTGAAAAATAAGGTAGAACTAAAAATTCTTTTTTTTTTCAACTTCAAAGAAAAGAAAGCATGAGACAAAAATCAAAAATTAGAACATACAACAGCAAAGTAATAAGATAATAATAGAAGAATACTAAGAATAAAAAAGGTGTATTATCATACATATGTTTGTTTCTTCTGGAAATAGAAGACGAAATCAATCAATTTATTTAGTTCTACATTCTTTTTATTAGATTTTATTTTTACTTATGATTCTATATATTTGTGAATATTATTTATTATATTTTATTATTGATTTATTTAACTCTATCCTCATTATATATATTCACTTAGCTATAATCACTAGAATTCATATATACTTAGTATAAGTATATATGAATTCTAGTGATTATAGACTATCTTTAGAACAATATTAATAAGAATATTCAAAATATTAATATAACAATAATATATATAACAGGTACAAATAGTAAATCGAGGTACCCATTCTATGATAAACTTACCTTCCATTTTTGTGCCTTTAGTGGGCCTAATATTTCCGGCAATTGCAATGGCTTCTTTATTTCTTCATGTTCAAAAAAACAAGATTTTTTAGATACGGGCAGTAGGAACAAATCTCATATATATATTTTAGATTTGGAAACAATTAGATGAATTACTCCTAAAGGTTTATGCTAGTGGGTGAAAGTTACTTCAGAAACAAAGAAAAATAAAGTGAAATTAATTTGTTGGGGTTTTTTTTTATTTTCTTTTTTTTCTACAGCCAGAGCCCGGCTAGTACCTAGCCGGGCTCTTTTTATTCCCATGAATATTGGATAACAATGATTTATTTGAATGTATTTGATTTGAAAAAAACCTTCACTTCAGCAAAAACAAAATCCAAAAATAAAATTTGCCCCTTTTTTTAATTTCACTTTATTAGGGGCCTTCTTACGAAACATGTCAACACTCTAATTATCATAATATTATGTTCCTATTTCTTAATTATGCCTGATTGCTTTGTTCGACAAAAGATCGATTTATATACAATAATTGTATTGTAGCGGGTATAGTTTAGTGGTAAAAGTGCGATTCGTTCCACGGACCCGTAAATAGTTAAGGGATCCCCCGTTTGATTCATATCCCGATCAAAAACTTTATTTCTTACTTAAAGGGGTTTAATCCTTTATACCTCTCAGCGAACGATTTGAGGTATAATATACATTATCGTAATTTGTATACAAGAAGAATCAATTTTAAATTGACAAATTGAGTTCTCAAATTATGAAACATAAGTTTTTGGAATTGGATCAATAATCCGAATTTTTTGAGTATGCGTAAAGGATCTATGGAGAAAGATATAGAAAGTTTATTTCTAATCGTAACTAAATCTTCCATTTTTTTTTTGTTTTTTGTATAGTAGAGATTGAAGCAAAATAGCTATTAAACGATTATTTTGGTTTACTAGAGACATCGACATATTTTTTTAGCTCGACGGAAATATTATTCTTTTCCTAAAGATTATCTCAAATAGAAATAGAGAACGAAGTAACTAGAAAAAAACACAGATTGTTATAATACTCCTCTTCTATAAGGATCATCTAAAAAGCAAGTTTAAATGTATTCATACAAAACAAAAAGGCTGACATAGATGTTATGGGTCAATTTTTTTTGTTCATGTCTTCCATCTCTTAAGTTCTTCCGTAAAGGAGCCGA